GGATTCTATCTACGGAATGAGATAGGGCAGAGGGGGGGCATAAGCGCGAGAAACGAACTCCGTTAGGACACCTCCTTCTTTTCTGAATACTGGAGTGACTCTAGCTGCTGCCATAAGCTTTGAGTTTAGTGCTTGCTTTCTCAGACTCTACTATCATGGATAGGCTTACTTTGAGAGGCGCTTACTGGAATAGCTGCTAAGAAGATAAGCTGCAAGAGCGAACTTCCCGCTGCCCTGCAGACTACTCCATAACTAATCTAACCACAGGGGGAGGAGGGGAATAAAGTGCAAGAAAAAGGAGAGAACACTCGTTTGCCTTAGTCAACCTAAATGCCAGTAAGAGTCAGCGCCCTTACTCTTCCCAAAAGAAGGTTTTATGTGAGTGCTTGCAGGTTAGCTAAGTTTAGCATTATTGAGCGGGAAAGGCTATATCCAATGTCAGGGAAGAACCAGACGAAGGGAAGAGAGCACTAAGAGTAAAAGGGTGGGGGAGATATAGTAAGAAAGTGCTTTCAAAGCAGGAGCAGGGCGGAGAGAGCTCGGTGAGGAAATAAAGAAAGAAGGGCAGGGCAGCTAATTGAATAAGCGTTAGAGCCGATGGAAGGCACGGGAATCACACTTTAGCTGAAAAGCGCTTACTTGCTTCAAGACTTATGTAGTGTGCGCTAGCTGAAAAGGGAGGGGATGCGCCTCGCGTATAGGCTCGCTGCTTTGAAAACCTGTGCCAGCCGAAAAAAAAAAAGAGTCTTGTTTTTTTCTAGTCAGCATTGGTAGTACAGGTCCATCCGCTCTCTATCATTAATAGGCTAGCCCATAATAATGAAGAGTGCAGTGGCTTTCCGGAGACCCGCTCTGAAAGTAAGCAAGCCGACTTTCGCCGCCTCAAGTTCGGTTCGATAAGTACTTAGACTAGAGTACAGCTCTCTCTCTTCTTTAAAGAAAAGAAGAAAGTCAAGTTAGTCAAGATAGTTAGTAAGGTTACAGGGGCATTCCACTGAAGAAGTACGGCATCGGTTCTTGCGAATTAATCTGCTGTTGGAAGAAAGCTAACACTATAATATAAGGGCTCGATCCCAGACTTAATAGCATTCAACGAAATAGAGGTTAGCGAAGAGGGAAGGGAAGAGAGAAAGCAAAGGCTTCGGCTAGCGAAGTGAGTGAGCGCGGGTAGGCAACGAAATTCACTGATCTTTCTGAAAACGAGGTCCTATTTCCTTACTCTCTTGAGTAAGCAAGTCAACTACCTTACTTATATACGTAGTTTTGATCACGGCGCCAGGCCATAAACAAGAAATAGCCGGCTAAAGGCCCATAACCGATAGCGAAGTCCGAGCTTAAGTAAGCGAGGGCAGAAAATTGAAAACGAAAGTGAACGTGGCGAAAGGCAATAAGGATTTTGCTCCAGGGAAAAGCTTTTTCTCGCCCCAGAGTCCCGAGCAGCCTTAAGGTTCTCTCCTGCCTCTCCCGAGGGGAGATTTTTAAAACCTTTCTTCTCTCTCCTTACTCTAACGAGTAAGCAAATAGGAATTACCTTACTGTCGAGTGGCTTTCGCTCCTCTCCCTTAGGTATCTGGTTTCTTCTCGTCTGTCTTAGTGCTCTCTTCTAATGTATGGTTAGTTCCCTCCCTTTTTTCTTCGCGATCTAATATCGTTCTGTCTTCAGTAAGACAGGTCTCTATCTCTAAATTCTTTAGAATATCCCCATCTTCTTTGTTCTCTACCTCACTTCCCTTCTGAAAGAATTTTTCTTCTAGAATAGAATTATAGACCTGCAGTTCACTTATTTTATTCCTTAGTGACGCAATTCTTCGTTTTCCCATGTGATCTAGGCCAGACAAGTCATTTATATGTAATGGCATCGTATCCGCCCAGGCTCCACTTTCGGTTTCAAATAATCGTACCCTCTTGGGGTCCAGGGACAACCGGAGAATGTAACTATTCTTAGTCGAGGTGACTTCGAGTGTGGACAACTTAACCTTGAAGTTCGATTTCACTTCTACCAGTGTCTTAAGAGAAGGGTCAGCGTACTGCTTCTCAAACCATTCTGGATGGATCATGGTTTTAGCCGGTCCCTTGAATTTAATCACATTATGCTCGTCCACTGTTTTCAAGTAATATGTTTTCGGTGCTACAAACATTCCTTTTTCTACCCTTTCCTCCAACTTAAACTTACCTAGTATAGTGCCTGAGATTAACTCAGGAGGAAGAGGACTGCCTAGAACAACGGAGTCTGTGTCCGTGTAGTAGCAGTCTTCTCTTGAAATGAAAGGATACATATAGATCCTAGCACTGGCGGTGATAGCAGCAGCTAAATAAACTGCTGAGTTCTGCGGTGGATCCCACCGATCCTCGCCCTCCTCCATATTGTTATGGTACCATAACACCCAATTGTTTTCTTTAAGCTTATGACCGTCTATAAATGAATCCTTCTTCATAAATATGTTCTATTTATTGTCATCGCAGATCAAGGTTATCGTGCTTTTAGGGTGAATTCCAAACCTTCCGTACAGCGAATTCAAAAGGTTCTTATACAGAAAGGCAAGGGCGTCATTTCCTTCCTTCTTAGCCTTTAATCTGCTATTATAAAGAGTGCTAACATAGTCCTTGAACGGGCTTTCCTTCTTCTGGAAGAGGTAGCCTGAGAGCGGGATCACAGTGTAGCCTATGTCTCTTGCATACTTTAACTCCTCACTATAGTAGACACCAAAAAAAGACCCCGTTGGAAAGATAAGACCCCTTTTTTTATCCCGAAAGGGAAGGAAGGGTCTCTTTATAGTCTCGGGGCATTCCACATATGCCTCAATAAAGCCAAAGAGGCTATCTAAGTCCTTATCACCCAGATTTCCATGCCACTCAGGCTCACCTCCAGGCATCGGAAAATCATGCATTACATAAGGATAGAGGGAGTTAACGTCGTAGTACTTCATACGAAAGATGGTTAGAGCCACTGAAGAAAGAGTTACCTTGCATTCTATGTCGATCTTGTAGTTCTTCCAATATAACTCTTGGGCTTTTTGCACTACCTCACCAAGGAGATAAATGTCATTTTTCATATATTCGATATACTCTTTTTTCTTAATAAGAAGATTTTCAAGGCTTACCTCGTCATAGGCGATAGAGCCTTTCCCGCCAATTCCCTTGCATAGATTCTTAGCTAGGACATCCAGCTTGCCAGGGAGTAGATGCAAGGAGTCTCTCCTGCGGAATAAGAGTCTATTACCTGTATAGACGGCTATCTCGTAGATTTTGTGGTTCCTCACCAGAGGTTTTAGCCTAAAATTGGAATGATGTAACGCTAGGTGCTTCACCAAGAAAATTCCATCGAATCGTGAGAAGTTATGGAAGTATACAGTTTGAATCGAAGGATTCTGCTTAATAATTTCAATTAACCTATAGACAAAGTCCGTAAGTAACTTATCCTTTCTTCAAAGCTTTTGAAGACTTTAGAAGTGTAATCCTCGCTGTAGTAGGTATCAATTCGACCTTTATCGATCACCACACCGGGACGAACCAGCAAGACATCTGCAGCATAAGGAAAATGAACTTTGGTCACATCCTCCTCACCGGTCTCGGGATCGGGAGTGGACTTGACATCTATTAGTATAGTCTCGGTATCGGCAACCAGGAAGGGTTTCAGCCTAGTTGAACCAGATTTCAGTGCTGTGATATGGGTTGGATAATTACGCTTCCGATATCGGAGAACTTTTGCCTTTCTTGGCTTGATATCCGTTAATATCGAACCTTTAAGAAGGCTTTCGATAAGGATCTTTTCCCTAACCTCGGCAGAGAGGTACTGCGCCTCCTTTAATTTAGTCTCCAAAAAGACTCGGATTGTGACTCCAATAACAAAATATCCTTCGTATTTTTCGATCAAATCGATTATTCGTTCATTTAAAAGAGCATATATCTCACTCTTTGGAATTCACTTTCCATCTTCATAAGTCAAGGCGATAGCACGACCAGCCGCAAAGGTGGTAGGTGTCCCGCCGGAGGTAAACATTGTAAATAAAACATTGAACTTAGCGTAATTCGAACCCGATAAGTAAGGGTAAGCACCCCGGAGTAAGAGATCCATGATAGCCAGACTGAGTTGATCAAAATCGCTAAAAGCGAAGTATGGCTCTTTGAAGGTATGAGAGGCTATGATTAGCCCTGGATGGGGGTGTTGGCATTTAGATCGGTCAACCCGGGAAATCATATGATTCAATAAGACGGAAGCTTCTTTTTGTCTGCTTTCCGCCGTTGTTGAATAAGCTCTGTTGATAAAAGAAAATCTCTCATTAATGGTGTAAACAAGACTTTCCAGTGAGCTTTCTCTCAAAGCTCTCCCACCTTTCTTGATGGGCATTCCAACTAAGATTCTCGCCGCATACAGAATGACAATAGCCATAGTAGTGCTGTTTAAAACGCGAGACGTTAGCATTCCAGACTTTCAGTCTTCGTTTGTCATTTATAATGTCCTCCGGTACCTCCAGACTAAAGAACTTGTCTAGCCTTTGGCTAGAGATTACACTCTGACAGACATCCTTTTCTTTTCTGTCAAAGAATTATCCTCACCCGCAATCCCTTTCTCAATAGGGATTGAAATCAGATTCATCCAAATCATATTGTTGACAAGCTTAAGGGGAGCACCCAGATCGTGAAAGACTTTCCGGTAAATACCGGGTAAATCTTGACTTTTTGTAATAGTACAAATCAAGTTGTCGTGCACCGTGTAAATAGGATATCCGTCCTTTCTCATGTCTTCTATTACACTCATGGCAATAAAAGCATCCTTTTGATGGATGAAGTTGACGAACGTAGAGATTTCAGTCTTCTTTCGATCTCTCTTATCTTGGGAAGAGACTGACAGAGTTACCTTACGTTTCCTCTTTTTTAGTTTGTCATAAACCCATAGAGAATAGGGCTCCATGACCATATAATCTTGGGAAGTGTTAAAGAATTTTGTAGAATACAAAACAGGCCTACCACAGGAGGCAGCAAACCAACCTAAAAGGCGGATAATGCCGATCAGGTGATCCATATGAGCAAATTTCTCCTTCCAGAACTTAAAGCAGAGAGAGGCTATATGGAAGCATTCCTTCTTAGTGGTAATCGAACGGAGATGACCTCTCAGATCATCCGCTGTACTCATTTGGCTTTTCCCATAGATAATGGGCATAAATATGCTTTTAACTAAAGAACGAGTAATGTCTTTGAAGACCTCTTCAGGAACACTTCCTTCCCTAGCAATGAAGGACTTTAACTAAATTTCAATGTGGTTATACACATCTTGGATGCGATCATCCCCGTCCATCGGGATGAGATTGGTTCTCTTAGCCAAGGTATCATCCAACAAGAAATAACTCAGAATTTGATATGCAGACGCAGAGGCGTCTTGGGTAATAGGAGAACTAAGAATTTGGTCAAGAGTAAAAGGAGACTTTTTTTGAACCTTATCCACCTCTACAATAGCCCTTAGATTGGCCAAGAACTGAAAGGGGTGTTTAGCACCCTTTGCAAAATCAATAAGAGTACCCTCAGAGCTCAATAAAGGATCGGTACCTTTCAGGTCATGCAATAGCTGGGATATCCTGCATAGAGCTGCCTCATCAGAAGTGAAAGACCTGTAATGGTAGGCTGCAGCCGTTTTAAAAGCACGAACATAATGATCAAAGAATTCAGGATTATAATCCTCATAGATGCTTATATCTTCTATAAGAATGAGGCTTCGAGCAAGATCACGCTCGTGAAAATGCAAGATACCACTGCGGTAGATTCGACCGCGGAAGTCAAGAAATGCCGGTAGATAAAATGTATAACCATCGTAGGCGGAGGCCATTTCGATAAGCGTTTGCTCGTAACGAGCACGCTGTATGTTAGTGACAAAAGTCTGGATCAATGAGCTATAGTCGGTAAGATGACGGAGCTTTTGCTCCGCGGCGATATATAAATTCCGAACTAACTCAGAGACATCATTGATGTTTCTTTTTGTAAGAAAGGAGGGCATGAGATAGCCCGTATGAACAAAAGATTCCTCATATTTGAGGATTAATTGAAGAAATTCACTGTTGATCTTAAAGCCCTGGCTCTGGAGCTTGTTCATTACCTCGCACAGGTCTGCGGCCTTTTTAAGGCTTAAACTATCCTCGAACTTACCAAAGTAAATAAAGAAATTCTTAATGTTACCAGAACTTAAAAGACGATAACGGTCATGTATTAGACCACTTATTGAATTTAGGTAACCCCCTTTTAAATCAGAAATGTTTAACCATTCTTTACCTTCAGGGTGTTGGACTACCCAATCCAGAGGAGGGCATACCATGGGGAGGTTGAGCTTTAAGGGAAGCAAGGAGGTATCGAATTTACACTCGGCATAGAGAGTGCTTGAACGATAATAAGAACCTTTCTTTTTTTTTAATGTTTACCCCAAAATTGTCAAATTCTCTATGTTTTAACTCTATCAGATCTCTTTCAACCAAGAATTCCACCAATGCTGTCCCGAAAGGATAACATATTTCGCGTTTTGAACGCTGAGGAACCTCAGAGAAAGAATTTGAGGACTTTTTACCGACACCGGATAAGCCTTTATTATACAATATGTGCGCGTTGGTACGCACAAGATGCTCAATCTTTTCGATCAAAGTGGCACAACTAACAGATGATTCCACGTTGAATAAACAACTTAAAATATGAATTAATATTGCTTCGATATCATGGCAGCCATAAGAATTAATCAATTCCTTATCAGCTTCATTAAGCAAATCCTTATAACCATCGGCAGGGGGGGTTCTTTGACCCTTATCATAGGGAAGGACCTTAATCCTATCAAGGTTATCATCAACCTTATCTAGCTTATACTTACCCTTCAGGTAATCCCGGGCATTAGGCAAATCACTCTTAATGAACCTTTCCAAAAGGCTAGGGTTACCAGCAAAAATACATTCCTCATTGTACTTCATAGTGAGGTCTTCTACTTTAGCCTGGAGGGCACGTAATTGATCCTCATCGTGATGCATATTCTTATGCTCTGCCAGCATCCGATAGACCAGATCTTTGAATTCCTGTTTTACCTTGCTACCAGGGTCAAAAAAACCCCGCTTGAGACTAGATGATACATACTTTCCATGACTCTGAGGAAACTTTTCATTGTTCGATTCATTGGAACCATTAAGTGATTCATTGCCACCAATGAATGCTTTTCTCTTTTTCAGATACGAGAAAAGTAGCAACCATAGACCTAGCTCACAGAAGAAGGGGACTAGTTTCGACAGGAAAGAGGGAACATGGTGTTGTGCTTCTTACCTATTGTATTGGATCTATATACCGCTGATTCAAGCCAGTCCACTCATTTCATTTAGAAAGACTTGGAATTGTTTGATCTCTTTCATTTCTTCTTCTTCAATCATTGATAAGAACTAAAAAAGAACTCAAGTTTCATTCAAATGTTTTTTACTTAAGTTTATATAATATAAGTAAAAAGCAGATCTAAATTAGTATTTCTTCTTTTTTGATTTTGATTAGGACGCATACATTGATAATCCAGTGTGCAATTCATTTTTATGTTAGTCATATAGGTTACACAGAATCGGAGCTAGAAGAAAGGGTAGGTTTAATCTGAAAAGTACTCTTTCATGTTAAGTTAATTGCGTTTCGTAAAAAAAAAAAATGTCTATTCGGATCAGGAACAATCGAAAAAAGCCAGACTAGAACGGTACCCCTTTTAATCCTGAATATGGTGATACCTCCCATTGTACCAACCTACATATGTCTTTCTTCCATCACAATTGGTACTATTTTCATTTCCATTTTTTTGATGAAAAATGCGAAAGAAAAGAAGGATCCTCCCGCTGGGAATTAGATCCTACTCTTTTTCTCCCCTCTTCACAGAAGATGGAGAGATGAATTGATCGCTTGCAGCGCCTAGGTCGGGACTGACGGGGCTCGAACCCGCAGCTTCCGCCTTGACAGGGCGGTGCTCTGACCGATTGAACTACAATCCCAGGAAAATTAGGTCTATAGCCTAAAATTTCTTTTTTTTTAATTCTATTTATTAGATTGAGTTTCGCCGTGTTGTAACAGAAACACGAATGATATACTATTTCTTATTATATAATATATAATTCCAGTAGACTCATAGTATAGTAGGCTAATTCATGAATTGAATCAAATAGGCCTTTTCTTTTTTAAAAAAGCGGTAGAGTCACGCTCTTTAAAGGCCCTAAGAAAGAGGCTTAAGTGATCACTTCAAATCCGATAAAGGGCTTCCACGAAACTCCTGTCTTAGTCTTCATTTTTTATGTTCTGGGACATAGATATTCAAGATATCCTATTATGAATCGCTAAAGTCTTCCTCCTTCTCCATTGTTCCAATCAGATCCGAAAAATGAGAAATCAATCAAAAGTCAGTGGATCTGAATTGAATCATGACTATATAAGCTATTCTGATATTAAGATTCAATATAGATGAAATCGTGGAAGCGGACCTTTTCTTTCCTTGGACCACGTAAGAATTCGTCGTCCGATTGAATCTTCTTGTTCCTGGATGCTCCATCAAAATCCATCGCTATTCCTTTCCTCCACCGAGAAAGGTTCATTCCAAGTCACAAGAGCAATCTTTCTTTTTTTAATGAATTTTTCTTGTCGTTATGGTAATGCAATGCAAGAGGCCGGAAATCAGGTTGTTTCTGATGATGAAAAGAGCTTTTATGTTATGTGCAATTTTTGAAAACCCTTAAAAGTAAGTAGGTAATGTTAGAAGACGACTGTCGGTATCTGATGGTCAGATACCTACGGTCGGTATATCTTTGAAAGCTCAGACGGAGAGAAAAAATGGATTCCTCGAAGGCTACTTAAGGAACTTTAATGCAAACCAGAAGGACTGGAGCTGTTGGATATTGCTCAGTACTACTATAACTTAACAACCAAAAAGCTCTGCGTCGAACTTCAGCCCCTTCGAGTTGGCCACGGGGCAACAGCCTCTGACGCCCCACACCATTGCGACAGGAGGGAGCTTGCCCATCAGCCTACTTTGCCAAGAGGTGGCAGGAGGATAGCAGAAGCTACCCAACCTACTTAAACAACCTAAAGGCTTAGCCCGGTCTGAAGAAAGAAGAAAGTAGACCCTGTAGAGAAGCGGATAGAAAAGATCGCCTATAGACTCAAGCGACCAGCTCGGCGAAAACTCACCCCGTATTCCATGTAAGTCAGTTGACTTCGATTAGACCAGACCGACCCAGAGAGGAACGTGCCCACGAGGGCACCACCAGATGTTGTAGATGAACCTAACCTACTAAAGAAGAAGTTGAGTATATCATAGCTGACCGCACCATGGGCTAGCCCATAGACCGACTGCACAAATGGAATACTACTTAGTCAAGTAGAAGGGCCAACCTGAGAGCAAGTCAAGCTGGGAACGGGTTGAGACTTACGATTCCGAAGACCAAGTCAGAGACTACTGGACGTCTCGCAGAGCGACTCTCAACGAGGACGTTGAGACTGTTCGAAAAAATGCTTTTTTGGCTTAATCCACCTTTACTAAAGATCAAAGAGTACGCTTGTACTCTGGCTAATAAGGAAAAGGTTTTTTTTTAAATCCAAGTTTGACTCTTCTTAGATCCTTAGCGCAAGCGCTAAGTAAGCAAGCTACCTTATTGTAATAAAAACGAGGAAAATAACGTCAAGGAGAAAGGAACAAGGGGGCCAGAGGCACCGATCATTATATCTTTTCTTTTTCTCTCTTGTATGGAAAGAGGGGATGATATGTGGCCTAGTATACTTTCTCGTTTGGTCAACGAGACGTACGTACGTAAGTCGACATAGCTCCATGTATATGTTCTTTGGAGCTAGAATCTATCAATAGAATTCAATTAAATAATAGTGTAGTGAGCCTAGGGCAACGAACATGGCTCAAGAGTGTCTATACAAAGTCCTTCTCTTCTTCACTCAAAGAGATAATGCAACCTTTGAATGGTACTTGATAAAGAATGAATCTTTTGGTTAGAAGTTCTACGGATAAAAG